TATAAGAGCCGAAATGGGTGTAGGTCCTTCCATAGCATCGGGTAACCATATGTGAAGGGGAAATTGTGCGGATTTCGCAACTGCACCAAGGAATAAAAAAGAGGCACATAGAGTAACAAATAAAGAATTGACTCCATTATTATTAAGCAAATTATCAACTATTTCGAACAAATCTCGAAATTCGAAACTACCAGTTATCCAATAAAAACCTAAAATTCCTAATAATAAACCAAAATCCCCTATACGGTTGGTTACAAAAGCTTTTTGACAAGCACTTGCTGCAATAGGTCGCGTGAACCAAAAACCTATTAATAAATACGAACACATTCCCACAAGTTCCCAAAAAATATAAATTTGTATTAAATTGGAACTAGTAACTAATCCCAACATAGAAATATTAAAAAAACTCATATAAACAAAAAATCTCAAATATCCTTGATCGTGAGACATATAATTGTCACTATAAATAAAAACCATGATTCCAACAGTAGTAATCAATATTGACATAATAGAAGTAAGTGAATCGATCAAGTGTCCGAATTCTAAAGAAAAATCATTATTGATGGTCCAAGACCATAGATATTGATAGATAAAACTTCCATTTATTTGCTGAATAGCCAAATTGGCCGAAAACACCATAGCTATACTTAACATCAAAACACTCGGAAAAGCCCACATACGACGAATATTTTTTGTTGCTGTGGGAATAAGCAGAAGTCCAAATCCCATTGACATAGTAACTGGAAATGGAAGAAAAGGTATTATCCATGCATATTGATATGTATGTTCCATAAAAAACAAATTTTCATTTTTTTCTTATAATTATTTCCGATTCACCAATTTTTATCTCTTTCGAAAAGAACAATAATAAATCAACAAAAAAATATATACGAAAACCTTTAAATATTTTTATTTTTCATTATTCTGAACTATCTTTTTATCAAATATGGGAAATATGAAAAAAGTGACAGTTGGTTAGTCAAAAGGAATGACTAGGTAAAATTGATTACATTACTTAGTTATTAACTTTAAGTATCTAAAAAAGTATCTAAAGAAAGATATCTATTAAGACAGAGAATATGTATGTGATTTTAAATTATTCTACAACTACATTCTATTCTGTCGATTTGTAACTATATCGTATATCGTATAGTATAATAAGAAAAAACTAAGGAAAAACAGTTACACCAAAAGAGTACTTGACTCAAATATGGATCATAGTATGCATCAATAAATCGACTAAAAAAAAAAAAAAAGACTTAGTTATTAGTTATTTTATTCTAATTAATTTGTAAGAATTACCTAACTCAATGCGGAACCGATTGATTAGATTCTAATCCAACAGGGAAACTTTATCATAAATCTTAGAATACCCCTCTTATAGAACTGAAATAAAAAATAACTAAAAAGAAAATCCTGTCGGGTAATGGAATGTTTTGTTTAACGGATTAGTTACTAGTTGAAATTAGAACTCAAATAAACACGTCACTCTGAACTTAATGAATTAATAGTAATCAAAATTCCTTTTAAATTTATGTCCCCGCTTATGATTATATATTCTATTTTTTTCCTAATATATTATATATGTGATATACACGTATTTATATATATATAAAATATATAAAAAAATATATAAAAGAAAAAAATGTATTTGTAAAATAAAATGGTATGTAAAAATTATTGACATAATTAAGTATAAAAAATGACGAAAAAGAACGATCTATTTTGATTTGAGAAATATATGTCTTTCACATACAACGATAAAAATGAGTAACTCTTTTTGAATGGCAGTTCCAAAAAAACGTACTTCTATATCAAAAAAACGTATTCGTAGAAATATTTGGAAGAAAGGGGGATATTTTGCTGCAGTAAAAGCTTTTTCTTTAGCTAAATCGATTTCCACTGGGAATTCAAAAAGTTTTTTTGTGCGGCAAACAAGTAAAAAAATTTTGGAGTAATCTAAAATTTCACGGCTCGAACAACTTCCCATTTTGGAAGATGGAAAATTTCCATTAACTAATGTATTGAACTGTATTGAATTCCTTATATAGTAGTTAGAATTAGTTGCTGTGGTATGTAGAATAATAATTTTTCCGTCTACTCTGGGTTCTAAATATTCTTTTTTTCATTCTCGTTTTTATTATAGTCGATTTCATTTGTGATATGGTTTTTCCTATTACTGTACTTTTCTTTTCACAATAGATTTCTATTGTGAAAAGAAAAGTACAGTAAATTACGATAGGTATGGAAACTCTTTTTTTTTTATATGCCTAATTCAAAATAAAAGGGCAATTCATTGGTTTGATCATAAATTCGAAATATTATGTACACAATAAAGAGTATTATACATTATATTAACTAATATAGTTATATATGAATTAATATTCATTAATTCTTAAATATGAATTCTTAATAAATTCTCATCTCATATAGTTAATGATAATGATACTAAGGTATCAAAATCATTAGAAAAATCCCTGGATTTCGTATTGTAATACATTACATATAAAATGAAATCCTAGCTATGCTATTTCATTCTTTTAATTGATAAGAGGAAATCCATTTTTTTGTTTTTACGATTCAATTCGTTTTTCATTAAATTTATCCGATTTCATGGATTTAAAATGAATAAAACAAAAAAAATGGAAAAAGGGGAAACTCGGGAGTTTATACCTCGATTTAGAAAAAAACTTTGAAATTCCAACTGTTCCGGGAATACTTAGTATATAGTACATAAAAATAGATTGTTAAAACAAACAGAACCTACGACGATACTAACTAAGGCTTATTGAGGATTCAAATATGAATTTCAAGCAGCCCTTTTTATTCAATTCATCAATTCTAATGTTTCCTAAACCATATGGAATCCTTTAATCTCGACGATTCAACATGGATTGACTATTATTATTTCAAGTAAGCCGCCATGGTGAAATCGGTAGACACGCTGCTCTTAGGAAGCAGTGCTAGAGCATCTCGGTTCGAGTCCGAGTGGCGGCATACTATAAAAAAAGAAACACAACGGATCCTATAATGTATTTAATTCCTGATTTCAATTCTGTAATGGGAACCCATTTATGTTTATGATATTTGCGACTTTAGAACATATATTAACTCATCTCTCTTTTTCGATTATTTCAATTGTGATTACGATTCATTTGATGAACTTATTAGTTTACGAAATCATAGAATTGCATGATTCGCCGGAAAAAGGGATGATAGCGACTTTTTTCTTTATAACAGGATTATTAGTTACTCGTTGGATTTCTTCGAAACATTTTCCTTTAAGTAATTTATATGAGTCATTAATCTTTCTTTCATGGAGTTTTTCCATTATTCATATAATTCCCAAGATGCGGAATCATAAAAATGATTTAAGTGCAATAACCATACCAAGTGCCATTTTTACCCAAGGGTTCGCCACATCGGGTCTTTCAACTGAAATGCACCAATCGGCAATATTAGTACCTGCTCTACAATCTCAGTGGTTAATGATGCACGTAAGTATGATGTTATTGAGCTATGCATCTCTTTTATGCGGATCATTATTATCAGTTGCTTTTCTAGTTATTACATTTCGAAAAAACATCGATATTTTTTGTAAAAGCAATAATTTCTTAATTAAGTCATTTTTCTTTGGAGAGATCCACTACTTGAATGAAAAAAGAAATGTTTTTAAAGACACCTCTTTTCTTTCATTTCGAAATTATTACAAATATAAATTAACTCAGCGTTTGGATTATTGGAGTTATCGTGTCATTAGTTTAGGATTTATCTTTTTAACTATAGGTATTCTTTCTGGAGCAGTATGGGCTAATGAGGCATGGGGATCTTATTGGAATTGGGACCCCAAGGAAACTTGGGCATTTATTACTTGGACCATATTCGCGATTTATTCACATACTAGAACAAATCCAAGTTTTCGAGGTACGAATTCGGCACTTGTAGCTTCTATAGGATTTTTTATAATTTGGATATGCTATTTCGGAATCAATCTATTAGGAATAGGTCTACATAGTTATGGTTCATTCACATTACAATCTAATTAAATAAACTCCACGAGGAACACATAAGAACATTGTCCTATATATAACGAAAGTTCGTGCGAGTTTTTGAGAACCCTTTGAATAAAGGGTTCTCAAAAACTCGAGATACATCTCATTACAATCCTAACTAACTTTTTTTGCATTATACGGCGAACTCGAAATGAAAGAATTATATATAAGACTTTGCTTTCTATATCATTAATGAAAACTATCTATGAAAATAATTAGATAGGGTAGCTTGTACCTTGTCAACTGATAGCGAGAGAACGAAATCAGGATAAATACCAACCCCTATTACAGGTAGAAAGATACAGATCGAAATAAATAGTTCTCGCGGTCCAGAATCCATAAAATTAGAGTTTTGGACGTTGAATAGTTTATACCCATAGAACATCTGACGTGACATAGATAATAAATAAATAGGAGTTAATATCATTCCAATTGCCATTACAAATGTAATTAGCATTTTTGGCATTAAAAGATATTTTTGACTGGTAATTATTCCAAAAAAGACTGCCGATTCCGCAACAAAACCACTCATCCCCGGCAATGCAAGAGAGGCCATCGAGAAACTACTAAACATGGTAAATTTTTTTGGCATTGGAATAGATATCCCACCCATTTCGTCGAGATAAACAAGACGTATTCTATCACAACTCGTTCCCACTAAGAAAAAAAGTGCAGCACCAATAAATCCATGAGAGAGTATTTGTAAAATGGCCCCGTTGAGTCCCATGTCGGTTATAGAACCAATTCCTATAATTGTAAAACCCATGTGAGATACAGAAGAATAGGCTATTCTCTTTTTTAAATTGCGTTGACCAAGAGAGGTTGAAGCTGCATAGATTACTTGGATTGTCCCCACTATCACCAACCAGGGAGAAAATATAGAATGAGCGTGCGGTAATAATTCCATATTGATCCGAATTAATCCGTAGGCTCCCATTTTTAATAAGATTCCGGCTAGAAGCATACATGTACTGTAATGCGCTTCTCCATGAGTATCGGGTAACCATGTATGTAGGGGTATAATCGGCGATTTGACAGCATAAGCAATAAGGAAGCCGAAATAGAATATTATTTCCAATGTCACAGGATATGATTGATTGGCTAATCTTTCAAAATCCAATGTCGGCCCATTGGAACCGCATAAACCCATACCCAGAACTCCTATTAATAGAAAAATGGAACCCCCCGCAGTGTACAAAATAAACTTTGTAGCTGAGTACAAACGTTTTTTTCCTCCCCACATGGATAAAAGTAAGTAAACAGGAATTAATTCTAACTCCCACATGATGAAAAAAAGTAAAAGGTCTCTAGAAGAAAACAATCCTATTTGACCACTGTACATTGCTAACATCAGGAAATAGAAAAATTTAGAATTTCGAGTAACCGGCCAAGCTGCTAAAGTAGCTAAAGTAGTGATAAATCCTGTCAGTAAAATAGGCCCTATGGAAAGCCCGTCGATTCCCAGTCTCCAGTGAAAATAAAAAATATCTATCCATTTTGAATCTTCCCCCAATTGAACTAACGTATCGTCCAATTGGAAATGATAACAGAATACATAGGTTGTTAGAAGGAGTTCAATTAAGCATATACATATAGTATACCACCTAAATACCTTATTTCCCCTATGAGGAAAAAATAAAATGGAAGAACCCGCGAATATCGGCAAAACAACAAGTATTGTTAACCAAGGGAAATAACTCGTGATAAAGACAAGATACGGATTGATTGACCAAAAAGCCCGTTGCTCGAGAAAATATATTTTCTCGAGCAACGGGCTTTTGTCGGTAAAAAGGAATCAAATGATTCAAGTGGAGTTTTTTATAACGTATCAATAAGATAGACCCATGCTGCGAGTTGTTTCATGCCATAAATAAACACGGACACTCAAAAAATCTGTTGGGCAAGCGGATTCGCATCTCTTACAACCTACACAGTCCTCGGTTCTTGGGGCGGAAGCAATTTGCTTAGCTTTACATCCATCCCAAGGTATCATTTCCAATACATCTGTGGGGCAAGCTCGTACACATTGAGTACACCCTATACATGTATCATAAATTTTTACTGAATGCGACATTGGATCTATAAATTCCAGTTTTGAACATAAAAAATTTTCGATCTGGTAAAATAAGTGGACTTTTATGTTTATATTGTGGACACCAGACAAATCAATGGTTTATCAAAATCTTAAGAATCAATAGATTTTTAAATCTGTTCATGAGAAAGGACCAGGGGGCTTTGATTTTCGTTTCAATAACATGCTAATACGAGTCACACATATTAATTCAAATTGTCCAACAAATGGTCAATTTTCTTACTATAAATTACTATAAATAAACAAATAAACTTATTATACCTATCCATATATAAATAATAAATAGATCTATATTATCCATTAAATAGATATGCTAATTTTGACTAATTATTCAATAAATTAGATTGATTGATACGAATTGATTTTCTGTTACGATGGATCGACGAAACAATAGCTAGCCCAATAGCTGCTTCAGCGGCCGCAATAGCTATAATAAAGATGGAAAAAATATCTCCTTTTAATTGTCGACTATCAAATACATCAGAAAATGTTACGAGATTTATATTAATCGAATTTAGTATAAGCTCAAGACACATAAGTGCCCTAACCATGTTTCGACTTGTGATTAGTCCATAGATACCGATAGAGAATAAATAGACACTCAAAAAAAGTACATGTTCGAACATCATTGACTAATTCCTCATCAATCTAGATTCATTTCAACATGAACAACAAGTCAATCGATTCGATTGACTAGAATAGAGCAATTACAGAAAAAAGAGGGTATTGGCATTAGATTTAACTAAAATAAAACCCTTAACCTTTTTCATTTTAGAATATATAATTCTAAGAATTTTTTGAATTCTAAGTATTTATTATTGACGGGCCATAGTAATTGCACCTATCAAAGAAACTAAAAGAATTATAGAAATAAATTCAAACGGAAGATAAAAATCTGTTGATAAATGAATTCCAATTTGTTGAACGTTACTTACAAGGTCCTGTTCGATAATCTGGTTTGATTTTGTAGTCCAAATAATTCCGTACCAGGACGTATCTGAGATAGTAATAATTAGTGAAAAAAAAATACTTGTACAAACCAGTGAAGTAACCCCATCTCCAACGGTCCAAAGATAGGAATTATTGGAATATTCTGAACCATTCATGAACATAACAGCAAATATAATTAAGACATTTATGGCTCCCACATAAATAAGGAGCTGTGCGGCAGCTACAAAATAGGAGTTCAATAGAATATAGAATAAGGATATACAAACAAGAACCAATCCTAATGAAAAGGCAGAATAAATGGGATTGGTAAGTAATACTACCCCCAGACCTCCTAATATAAGAAATGATCCTAGAAATACTACAAGTATATCATGTATTGGTCCAGGTAAATCCATTATGTATAAAATAAGAGATAAACAAGTCGAAATATTTCATGACCTTACTAAATGGTCCAGGAAAGAGAAAGGGCTTTGCCTTTTTTTATCTGAAAGAAAAAAGAAAAAACTAGTTCGAATTTTATATTTCGAAAAAATAACGAAAAGTATAATCTATTCTGAAGTTTAAATCTAAAGAATAATTCTCAACAAACAATCAATAGTTGTGTAGTTTCTGACCAACCAAAAGAAAAGAAGCTGGGGCCCTCTATATCCAAAGAAAATCTTAGTAATCGGTAATCGTTCTTGAATCAAGGGGTTTATCTTTGTCTATTTTGATTTGAGTTGAATTCATAACTGTTTGAATTGAGTAATCCCCAATTACTGACATTGGTAACCGACCTAAAGCAATTTGATTATAATTCAATTCGTGACGATCATAAGTGGAAAGTTCATATTCTTCAGTCATTGATAAACAGTTTGTTGGACAATACTCGACACAGTTACCACAAAATATACAAACCCCAAAATCAATACTGTAATTACGCAATTGTTTCTTTTTAATATTCCTTTCAAATCTCCAATCAACAACAGGTAAATCTATGGGACATACGCGAACACATACTTCACAAGCAATACATTTATCAAATTCAAAATGGATTCGGCCGCGGAAACGCTCTGATGTGATCGATTTTTCATAAGGATATTGAATAGTTACAGGTAAACGATTTGTATGGGATAAAGTAATTATGAAACTTTGACCGATGTATCTTGCGGCTCGTATTGTTTGTTGACCATAATTTATGAAACCGGTCACCATAGGGAACATATTGTGGATATCCATGACTAAATTGATGTTTCTTTCTCTTGTTTGAGATAGTTGTTATTAGAATATCGTTATCTTATTCTGTTATTTAGAGAGAAGCAAGTTGAGAAGAAGTTGTCAATAATAGATTACCTAATGAAATAGGTAAAAGAAATTTCCATCCAAGATTTAATAGCTGATCCATTCTCATCCTAGGTAAAGTCCATCTTGTTGTGATAGAAATGAAGAGAAAAAAAAAGCTTTAGCTAATGTAATAAAGATACCAATTGTCATTCCAAAGACTCCAGCAATTTTATTTATTCCGAAAAGTTCAGGAATGGATATATATGGAATAGAGAAATTCCACCCGCCCAAGTAAAGCACTGTTGTAAATAATGAAGAAACTAATAAATTTAGGTAAGAGGCAAGGTAAAATAAACCGTATTTGATACCCGAATATTCTGTTTGATAACCTGCTACTAATTCCTCTTCCGCTTCTGGTAAATCAAAGGGCAATCTTTCACATTCTGCTAGAGAAGAAATAATAAAAACTATATATCCTATAGGCTGACGCCAAAGATTCCACCCCCAAAAACCATATTTTGACTGTGCCTCAACTATATCAACTGTACTTGAACTGTTAGATAATCATAGTCGATAATAACATGACTGCCGGAATCGCTATTCCAAAACCGTACATGAGACCTCAGCTTCATACGGCTCCTCTATGGCCGCAAATAAATGCAAGTAAGGACTTGTTCGGTATTATCACCATCTTTGGATGATAAACGGAATAAAGATACATCAGAAAGTCCCAAATTAGACCAATGGAATTCCGTCTGCTAGAGTAAAAAAAGGCGCTTCTGAATTTATCTCATCCATTATTATTTCAATTTCTCTTTGTCTGATAATAACTTAATCCTTTAATAAAATACTCGTTATACCAATAAATATAAAGAACGAATTAGGCATTAGTTCAAAATTCATAATAAGAATTCTGTATGTATAGATATGGATGGCAAAAAAATAAGAAATAAAAATCTTTTATTATTTTAATCCATTTTTTATCATTCCATTTCCTTTTTTCCTGGTCTTCTTTCTCAGAGGAAGGTACTCTAAAAAAGAAATAAATAAAAGATTAATTCGTTTTTGATAGTCATTTCTTTAATCAGTGACATAGGAGCATACTCTAGATCGGAATCGCGGGGAAGTACTGCTTCATCATTTCTACTAACTTAAAGCCCCCATTATGATTCTTTTTATCAAAAAATTTATGCAAAAATACCTTTTTTTGATACCTTACATTATCTCCATTACTAATCTTTTGTGTACTTTGGTGTTTCTAACTGTTCACTGATTTTTGATTGATCCCCAGTATGGTAATACATACAAGACAGTAGTAGAAACCCCATACAGTCGATCTTTTGTACCCGCTTCAAGATATGATGACTAATCAAAGAATATCAATCTTGGGGTAAATAGTTTATACTATTTATGTTTACTTCAACTTTATTCTTGTACATAGGTAATGAGATTTTATCTCTTTACTGCAAATTTGGAAGCAGTTTTATTTTACTCAGATGACTATCTGGTTTAATTTATCGAACCTAATAATGAATAAAAAAATGCAAATATTCATTCAATATATTCAACCCCCTTATTTTATTTATAGAAAAGGGGGAAGGGTTCATGTTCCAACGAATCACACGTAGAGATATTGATAACACACATAGAGTTAATGGTATTTCATAACTAATAGATTGAGCAGCAGCTCGCAGACCACCCGAAAAGGAATATTTATTATTCGATCCATATCCTGACATAAGAAGTCCAATAGGAGCAATACTTGAAATGGCGATCCATAAAGAAACACCTATACTGAGATCGGCTAAAACAAGTCGATATCCAAAAGGAATTACTAAATAACTTAGTAAAATTGATATGACCGCTATAGACGGTCCGACACTAAACAAACGAATATCTCCTCTAGATGGGAGAAGGTCCTCCTTAAAAAGTAGTTTGGTCCCATCTGCTAGAGCTTGAAGAATTCCCAATGGTCCGGCATATTCCGGACCAATACGTTGTTGTATTGCTGCGGATATTTCTCTTTCTAACCAAACAATTACCAGTACCCCCATTGTGACTCCCAATATAAGGGTTAAAATGGGAACAAGGATCCCTATTAGTCCATAGACTTCTTTTAAAGATTCCGATCTAGAAAAAGAATTGATAGCTTGTACTTCTATCGTATCAATTATCATTTCAACGATCAACTTCTCCCATAATAATATCTATACTACCTAGTATCGTCATGATATCAGCCAATTTCATTCTTTTAACTAGTTGAGGAAGAATTTGCAAATTTATGAAACCTGGTGGACGAATTTTCCATCTCCAGGGAAACACACTACTATCTCCTATCAAATAAATTCCCAATTCTCCTTTTGGTGCTTCTACTCTCACATAAAGTTCTTGTTTTGACAATTCAAAATTGGGAGAAAGTTTTTTGGTAAGAAATCTATATTCAAAATTATTCAATTGGGCATTTTTTTCTCTATTAAAGCGTCTGACTTCTAAATTCTCATAGGGTCCCCCGGGAATTCCTTCTAGAGCCTGTTGAATAATTTTTACGGATTCCCTCATTTCGCCGATTCGTACTAAATAACGAGCTAGCGAATCTCCTTCTTTTTGCCATTGAACCTTCCAATCGAACTTATTGTAACACTCATAAGGATCAACTTTACGAAGATCCCATTGGATTCCAGAAGCTCGTAACATTGGTCCCGATAAACCCCAATTTATTGCTTCCTCTCCATCAATAATGCCTACTCCTTCCACTCGTTCCAAAAAAATGGGATTCCGTGTAATAAGTTTTTGATATTCAACAATTCCTGTTAAAGAATAATCGCAGAAATCCAAACATTTATCTATCCATCCATAAGGTAGATCGGCAGCTACCCCCCCGATACGGAAATAATTATGCATCATTCGCATACCTGTGGCGGCTTCGAATAGATCATATAGCAACTCCCTCTCTCTGAAAATATAGAAAAAGGGAGTTTGCGCACCAATATCCGCCATAAAAGGTCCTAGCCATAATAAATGAGAAGCTATACGACTAAGTTCCAGCATAATGACTCTAATATAACTAGCTCTTTTGGGTACTTGAACACTTTCCAATCGTTCTGGTGCATTTACCGTTATTGCTTCTGTGAACATAGTGGCTAAATAATCCCACCGTGTTACATAAGGCAAATATTGTATAATTGTTCGATTTTCCGCTATTTTTTCCATTCCTCTGTGTAAATAGCCCAATATGGGTTCACAGTCAATAACATCTTCACCATCGAGAGTAAGGATCAGTCGAAGAACTCCGTGCATGGATGGGTGGTGAGGACCCATATTAACTATCATGAAATCTTTTCTTGTAGCCGGTACAGTCATATCTTTTCTTCCTTAATTTGTTATTCCATTCCATGAATTTCTCAAAATGAGGTTCATCAAAATGAAAAATCTAATAACTAATAAAAAAAATTCAAACCAATCTTGAAATTTAAAATTTTCATTAACGAGTTTTTGACTCCCGGATATTTAACTGATCAATTAATTTCTTATAGCGTACTCTATTTTTCTTTGACAAATAATTCAGCAGCCGTTGACGTTTTCCCAGAATTATTCGTAGACCTCTTTGCGATAAAAAATCCTTTTTATGTAATTTCAAATGTAAAGTGAGTCTCCGTATCTTATTGCTAAACCCTAAAACTTGAAATTCAACAGACCCACAGTTTTCTTCTTTTTCTTCTTGTGAAATAACCAATATGAATGAATTTTTGACCATAAAAAACAAATTTTTCTATATTTTTTTTTTCTTTTCCGTGGATTTTCTCAATCAGGAAAAATAAGAATTATACTAGTCATTTTAATCTAGTACACACAAAAATTTGTATTTATTCATATACACTACTTTGCTTTCATTTATTTTATATATTTTATATTATATAATATATTTATATATATTTATAAAATCAAATTTTCTTTCTTTTTTTTAGTTATGTTATCAAAATCAAATTTTTCATTTGATTTTGATAGAAAGAGATAATACATTTATACATTCCCAAAAGAAAATTCTTTTTTTTAGGGGAAAAGGGATTCTGTCGATTTCTTCCGAAATCCATTGATATTTAATCAAATCGGTGTCATGATATGTATAATATGCATATATTTTTCTTTTTACTTTCTATGTCATGTGATACATAGAAAATGTATTTACTATTAACTTATTCTGTTCTGAATTAACTAATTCAGAATCGTGGATACATATGTATCCTTGACATACTGAAACGACTGCCATTATCGGTATCAAACCAATACCGATTCATACAAGCTAAATCTTCTAATCGATAATTGGGCCAAAGAAACAATTTGAATTGGATTAAATTATTTGCATCCATATTAAAATGCTTGTCCTTATTCAAAAATTGTCCACAGTTTCTTATGTTGTTTTGATTGCAAAATTTTTTATTTTTATCCACAACATTCCAACTCTGGGAATTGAAACAAATTAGAATTCTCCACTCTCTACGACGTCTGGGAGATAGAATATTTTCAGGAACAAGGAAATCATAATTATTTTTTTTTCCATTCACAAGTATATCGCTGTGTCGTCCACCGGTTCCATCAAAATGATTTTTATCAACATATCCCTCTTTTATGCATTTTTCATTAGTTTGGTGCTTACTCTTATCAACCAATAAAATGCCTATAGTTTGATATGTAATAAATTTTCTCATAAATTTGACTCTCTTTGATAGACGAATTGGTTCAATAATAAACATTCCTTTGTTTATCAATTCTTGCAAAGTGAGCCTTTGTGGAATCAACATTAGATCCAGATGCATCTCTCCCCTTTCAATTGAGTATATAGCAATTTCCTTTGGATCCATCAGTCTAAGTAGGAAACAATATACCTTGATATTATTCATTATTCTTTGATTCAAGGGGTCAACCCATCTTAATTGAAAAATGAAATTATTTTTCAGGAAGAAACCCAGTTCCTCTTCTACCTTGTTCTTGTTCTTGTTCTTGAATTGTTTTTTCTTTTTACCCTTTTTAATGTCTGATGTCGGGTAATCTTCTTCAATATTTTTCTTTTTGTTTTGTTTTCGTAGATCTGATACAAGATCCCCTTGGTCCTGTTTTTCGTTTTTTTTTTTGTTAGAATTTTCTAATTCAATATCTTCTTTTTGATTTTTATCAGATAGTATAGGAAGATTTTTTTTATTTACGCTGATCTTGTCATTTTTACTAATATTTGCATTTCCATAAAAATGAAAAATAAGTAATTTGATTGGTATGATCCACGGTTTCATCTTATAGACATCAAAAAGTAGCACAAATTCTGGGAAAAACGAAGGATTTAGCTTTGATTTTGATATTGTACGATATAACCCTTTTTGATTCATACCCATCCAATCAAAAATGTGCTTTTTTTGATTGGATGAATCAACTTCGTGATGAATTGTAAAAGACAAAGTTTCTTTTTTTTCAAATATGTTATAATTATTATTATTCGTTTTGGTTGTAACATTTTTTTGAATCTTGGTATCGATATGTGTATTGGCCCAGGCCTTAATGTCAATATTATTTCTAAGACAACTTCCACAATCAAAATATTTTCTATCCACATTTTTATGCGTACCAATAATATATCCTTTTTCTATATAATCATCAATGGCTAAACTTATTAATCCATAAAATGATTCGGGTTTAGGCGTATTTAAATTATATGGAATTTTGTGGTCCTCATTTATTTGTAATGTTGATCCAGAAATATCTGAGTCCCTACTATCCCCATTATTTATATAATCATATGATAAAAGATCATATCCGTAGTGTTTTTTCCATTTTTCTTTTTGACTCATCAATGAATTTACTGTATAGGAATTTTTTTTTACATAAGAATTAAATTTGGTTTTTTCTTTTTTATATGAATCCAATTTCGTTGAGTATTTTTTTTGAAGCGTACGACGTTGGTTGATCCTATTTCGCCATTTTTCCGGGACTAACGGAGACCACTTGATATGAAAGAAATTGTATTGAAAATGCGCCTCTAACCAATTTTTCCATTTATTCTTCTTAGTCTTAATTTTCTTATGCCTTAGTTTGGAATCCAATATTCCCTGGATCATACAATAATCTTTGATTCTATCCCTAAGAAAAGGATAGGTGTCGTGATACTGAAACACAGATTTAAAGTGATACTTGTTAAGTAATTTTGTTTGTGATAATTTGTAAAATACATATGCTTGAGACAACGAAGATAAGTCACAATAAATACTTTTAGCATTATGACTAATATTTTTATTATAAAAAAACTTTTTGATAGTAGAAATAAAGTTGATTGTATTTTTATTTTTTTTCTCAATTCTTTCCTGATTTGTTTCATCATTAGAAATGGATTGATTGCTCATTTTTGTTGATTCAAATAAAACTTGGACATTAATCTTGGGAATCTTAATGGTATATAGTAAGATATTTATGTATACTTTTTCAATGAAGGATTTCATAAAATAATGTGATTTACGTATTAATCGTATATTTTGTCTTTTAAATATTTGCCAAACAGCCTTCTGCGATTCCGATCTATTATCACAAGTTAGAATTTTTCTTTTTTTGTCTTTTGTTATTCCTTCAATTTGAGTCCTAATTGTGATTGTCTTATTAGCAAGATCCATCGTTTTTGTTTCTATGAATGAATAATTTTCTAAATTCATAAATCGAATTTGAATGGTCGATTCGTGGATGATCTTATCATTCATTTTGGAATCTTTTATGTTTTCATTTAATTCATATTCCCCCCCCCGTTTAAATAAAAAAATGGAGTTTATTACATTTTCCCTCATTATTAGGTTTATAACTAGTTTCATGACCCGTATTGTTTTTTCTTTTGAAACTTTTAGAAACCATTTTATTATTTCTTTGAAAACTCTTAGAACTCCAAACAATTGCATTTTTACTTCTCTTTTTTTTTTTTCAATTTCTTTAGAAATAGGTTCAAAAAAATAAGGTCGTTTTCGGGCAGAACCAAAGGGTAGGTCTGCCTCCTTTCCCAAAACTGTTAAAAAACAAAAATCGTCCTTTTTTGTTTTTTTCCGCATTTTATCTCTATGAGGAGAGCGTACCTTAGCTCCTTGCCAAGGTTTCAGACAGAAGGGAAATAGAATCTTTATCTGAATACCGTCTGTTAACCAATTTTGGGGAAATTCCGTTTCCGATAATTGAACACCATTATAGGTGCAAAAAATATGTGCTTCTCTATTCCATTCCTTCAAATCTTCATACCACTCGGGGAATTGGAATAATAGCATACGGCCAACATTTTTAGCTATTATCAATGAAGGTAATATAATATATTTTCTAAGAAAGGATTGGGTTACTAACATTGAACCTCTGATTATTTGAGTAAATATAAAAGTATCCCAGGTTTCGGATATTGCTATTCGTTTATTTTTTTCTTCTTTCTCTTTCTCTTTGTTTGTTTTTTCTTTTTTTTTATTATTTTTCTCTTCAAAATCAGCAATTTGAAATTCTAGATTTTCCCCTACCCAATTCCTAAAAATGTGATTCATCATATTAGAGAAAACAAAAGAAGAAAGAAAAACCATTTTGTCTATTCGATCCAAAAAAAGTGGAGAATGCACATTTGCTTGAAACATTTTCCAAATAACTATTTTACGTCTTTGAGCACGCATGGATCCTTTGATTAGACCCCGACCAAAGTCTGATTGGTATGAGTAACGTATCAAAGCTTCTTCTTCTTCTTCTTCACTAGTACTAGTATCATTAGTATTAGTGTTAGGATTATCACTCTGATCATCAGTATAAATTACCACCCGTTTGCCTTTTCTTGAACGAATGTCCGTTTTTACCATCGATTCCTCTTCATTTTCTTCTTCCTCTTCCTCTTCTTCTTCTTCTTCCGAATCATCGATCAATTTGTATGACCATCGAGAAACATTTTTACTGATTTCTTCCATTTCAATGGATTTTTCTTTTTGTGTTGTTTGATCGTTTGGATCAGTTGTAATTTCATCGAATCCAAATTGCAAAGATTTTTCTTTATTTTCTAAATCAATTTCTTGTTCGTATTCAAAAGATAATTCATCAATTGAGGTTAAGTAATTATCAATAAAAAAATTAGAATTAAAAAAGGATTCCCCGCAAAATGTATTCTTTTTATGTTCAAATTCTCGAGAATGATTAGGAAATAGATCATGAATCTTATTTATCCAGAACATTTCTATGGAATCAAATGTTTCTGTCGAAGTGATGAAATCATGAATGATTTCACGTAAATCGAATTTTTTTATTATTCCTCGATATGGTCCGTTCAAAAAAGGATCATAGATTTTTGGTAAGTATTCTTGTTCATTCTCATCATCGCATAATTTGGTCCTTTTTTCTACCATATCTAGAAAAACCTTTTCTTTTTCTAGAATTTGGATTCGACCGATCAATTCGTTGTTCAAGTTGTACTTTTTTTGTTCATTGGCAAAAACCCAATAGTTATAGAGATTCCCCTGATATAGTTTTTCTTTCGTGTACAAAGAAATTTTCCGTTCTATCATTTCTGAAAAAGTTGATAAACTGGGGGGATATGTAAAAGATATTATTTGTTTTCCATCACTTGGACATGTATAAAAAAAATATTGTGACATTTCATTTCGTACAGCATTTTCTAATTGATCATTTTTTATATATCGAAGTGGGCGATTCCATCGTTTATGATCGAAAAGAAAAGTAACAAGGGGCTCTTCCATTTTCTTTAAATTTAAAGAAATTTCTTCTTTAAGTTTTCCCAATTCCCAATTATCTTGATACCCATCAAGATTCTTATCTTCGTAAACTGGGCTATATTTTTTAGTCTTCTTCGTTTCGTAAGTTGTTTCTACATCGCTTTCTTCCTTTCTTTCTCCCCCTTCTTCCTTTTCTTTCAGTTTCTTAGTGAAAATAGGCGACGGCATTCTGCCTAAATAGTAGACACAGGTGATAAATAAGAGAATACTAAAGATTCGAGCCATAGAATTTCTCAATTCTGACACAAGGTACTTATTAGAATGATTTTGCCGTATCCAGAATAATACCAATCCAACCCATTTCATGAATAAAATGTGACCAATTAACCAACCAACAAAACTACTTGTTACAAATAACATCTTGTTGTTGC